GTCTGCTATGAAAAAAGAAAGAGGGTTGAAATCTACACATTGATTCTTTTTCGCGATTTTTGGTGAACCGTATGCATCAAAAGGTGCATGTACGGCTCCGAAGGGATAAAATTTTATCCTAATCAACCGACTTTATCGAGAAAGACTACTTTTTTTAGGCCAAGGGATTGATAGTGAGGTATCGAATCAACTTATTGGCCTTATGGTATATCTCAGTATAGAGGATGATACCAAAGATTTGTATTTGTTTATAAATTCTCCGGGCGGATGGGTAATACCCGGAATAGCTATTTATGATACTATGCAATTTGTGCAACCAGATGTACAGACAGTATGCATGGGATTAGCCGCTTCAATGGGATCTTTTATTCTGACAGGAGGAGAAATTACCAAACGTCTAGCATTCCCTCACGCTTGGCGCCAATGAGTCTTTTATTTGAGAAAAAAAAAAAAAGAAGACTATGCCTTCGCCATATGAATATTAAGTAATAATAGCATGGCACTTCGAATTCGATATGCGAAATTTTTTTTTTTCAAAACCATTCGATTATGTATCGAAAGAGTAGTATGAGAAAACGGGTATTTCCGATTTTATCTGATCTATCAGGAGCCTATTTCAGCGTCACAAACTTTTTTGTTTTCACACCGGAAAGCTTTTAACAATATTTATGTTATGAAAGAATATGAAAATAAAAAAAAAAAAGAAACTTTGGGATTGCTGAATAACAGACGAAATAATAAAGCAACGGAACCATCATAGTATTTTTTAACTACTCCAAAACAAAAAAAGGAAGGGTGGTTATTGGATCATTTACCGATCTAGGTCTGATAGACCCTCTATATTTTCTATTTCTTCGATGGAAGGTAAAAATAAATTCCATAGTAGAGCCGTATGCAATACGCAAAAGATGCCTGTACGGTTGTTCAATTCTATCTTTGTTTTTTATTATTCTTTATCTCTCTCGCCTTATCGTGCGAGATAGAGGAACCATTTATTATGTTATATCATCAGGGTAATGATCCATCAACCCGCTAGTTCTTTTTATGAGGCACAAACGGTAGAATTTATCCTGGAAGCGGAAGAACTACTGAAAGTGCGCGAAATTATCGCAAGGGTTTATGGACAAAGAACGGGCAAACCTTTATGGGTTGTATCCGAAGACATGGAAAGGGATGTTTTTATGTCAGCAGCAGAAGCCCAAGCTCATGGAATTGTTGATCTTGTAGCGGTTGAATAAAAAATTAGCAGGGATTCCGCGCAAATACACAATTTGTGATTTTATCTTCTTACCGGATTTAATATAATATCTCTATTAATTAATCTATTAATATAGAATAGAAGGAATTCATAATCATCGGGTTAGGATTGATCTAAACCAGCTCATTATGTATACGATTCAACATGCCAACTATTAAACAACTTATTAGAAACACAAGACAGCCAATCAGAAATGTCACGAAATCCCCCGCTCTTCGGGGATGCCCTCAGCGCCGAGGAACATGTACTAGGGTGTATGTGCGACTCGTTCCGATCATGGACTAAGACAAAAGAAAGGAAACAAATTATTCCAGTATCAGTGATCGGTTAGGATAGAATGGAAGAACTCCATTCACTATCTTAAAAAAAATCTATTAATAATATATATCCTTCTATTGTGTATCAAATTTATGGTTTCCGTTGGTGCAAATCCAATCACCTCAATTTGCAATTTCAGATGAGAAAGACTTCCCCATTGGTAGCAAATGGTTATCCATTAAGCAGGGGAAATCTTATTTAAAAATAATAAAAGCGGAAAGATTAGGCCCTTATTCTTGCAAGAACGGACTAACAGGGTCAGCTACCCAGCTAATCTTCATACTTAAATACCGTTACTGTATAGTTAGATTTCGTTGTGAAAGACCTATTACTAGATATTTCATGGGTAGAGCCAAAGAGTGTGAACTGTACAAGTTAACAATAGCATTGATTAAATGAGGGAAGGGGCTCCGGTGTATAGAGAGGACCTCGCCGTTTAAGAAGTAACCATAGAAACGATGGAATCCACTATTTCTTTATCCATTTCTATTTAATTTAATATGTTTTTTTGATACCTAGTATCAATACAATTTCTTATTTCGAGGTTAAATGCTTAGAAATAAAAAGAAAAAATCAAAGAAAAAATCGTGGTTGGGAAGGTTATAGTAGCAAAAGCCATTGGAATTTATTATTTTATACATTGGAAGAATCCGTTTTTATTATTACTAGTAAAGGGAAAAGAATAACTGAAAGAAAAGAAATCAAATAGTTATTCATCAAAGAATTAATTATTCATCAAAGTTTCATTTATTCAATGACCAGAATTAAACGAGGATATATAGCTCGGAAACGTAGGACAAAAATGCGTTTATTTACATCAAGCTTTCGAGGGGCTCATTCAAGACTTACTCGAACTATTACTCAACAGAAAATAAAAGCTTTGGTTTCGGCTCATCGGGATAGAGATAGGAAAAAAAGAGATTTTCGTCGTTTGTGGATCAGTCGAATAAATGCAGTAATTCGTGAGAATAAGAAAAAGGTATACTATAGTTATAGTATATTAATGTATAATCTGTACAAGAGGCAGTTGCTTCTTAATCGTAAAATACTTGCACAAATAGCTATATTAAATAGGAATTGTCTTTATATGATTTCCAATGAGATCATAAAAAAAAAATTCCCCGGAGACTGAACTCCGGGAAGGTAGAGTAGAGATTTGTATGAGAAAATAGAATCATATGATAAAGTCGTCAAAATGAGAAACCACGTTCAATAAAAAAAGATTTATTCTTCTTCACCGATTCTCTTTTTTCTTACAACACGATAATCCAAATTGGATTGTCGTAGTTTTCGACCAAAACATCAATCCACATTTGATTTGAGTTTAGATTGGAATTTGAATTCAATTGAAGAGTAACCCTATTTTTTTTTTTGTTTTAAGACCAGTAGTTCTAGCGGCCGACTCGCGTTTTTCAAATTGTTTTTCATTATTAAGAAAAGGTAACGAAGATAAAATACGAGCTTGTTTTATAGCAATCGTAATTAATCGTTGTTGTTTTAAGGTCAATCTATTCACCCGTCTAGATAATATTTTTCCTTGTTCACTAATAAATCGACTAATTAAACTCATGTTTTTATAATCAATTCGATCCCCCGATTGGATCGGGGGCAAACGCCTACGAAAAGATCGCTTGGATTTAAGAAAGAGTCGCTTAGATTTATCCATGGTTTGTTTATTCCTTATCCCGAAAATCCTATTTCTTACAAAATAGGATTTGTTTTGTTTCTGTTTTTTATTCTTTTTAATTCTATTTTTTTTTTTATTTTTAAATATATGTTATATATAATTTATAACAATATGAAAAAATATATCATATTTAATGTTCCTTGGAGGGGTGCCACACAAGTGATCGATTTTTTCTATTTCTTTATCTCCCCGTGAATCGTATGTTTGCAACAACAGGGACAGAATTTTCTCAATTCCAATCGACTAGGCGTATTGTGTCGATTCTTTTGAGTAATATATCTGGAAATACCCGTTGATTTCTTATTAACACTGTTTCGAACACAACTGGTACATTCCAAAATAACCCTTACTCGGATATCTTTACCCTTGGCCATGAACCTCCTTTTGGTTTTTGATTCACTTAACTCTTCTATTTTACGATTCGAAACGAAGAAGAAGAAAGGAACAAAAAAAATATAGAAGTTGCTAACTCGAAATCAAATTATGAAGGATTTCGTTCCAATCAATATAGTATAGTAATAATTAAGTAATACAATGATTTCTAACTATATTTAGAATCACAGTACAATATTTCAGTTTTCATTTAAGTATCCTGTATGATATTGTTGCCCCGCCTAGCCATTACATTTCCATTTCTGGTCTCACTCTATTATTTAATAGAAATTGAATTTCTTATTAATTAAATTCAATTGAAGCCTGGACCGAATTCCGAGTTTCACTGAGGCGGAATCCGACTTTATTCTTTCTCTTTTCTAACTTATTCTAATTCTAAAAAAAAAAAGAAGGGGGGATTAATCACAGATATTTGATTGTATTTCGCATCTTCTTCACCCCTTCCCGTGTCAATAACTAGAATGAAAAAAAGGGGAATATCAATGCATCCGGGAATAAACGATTGATCTCTATCAATAGACCTGCTAAAGCCCCGAACCATAGAGTACTTACCACTGGTGCCACGGAGAGATATGTTTTTAGATCTCGCATTTAAAATCCTCCTTCTTTATTCTTAATTCTTATTCTTTATTGTAATTTGTAATACATAATTACATATATGAATATGATCAGATGGTTATTTAGTTAATAACCACTTGTATTTGTACGCAGAATTCCTAATTCAAATTGAAATGTACAACGATTCATTAGATATTTTTTTTTTTTAACAAAAAAAAAAAAAAAAAGAGGTCCATTTCTGCTCTGCCCGAGCATTCCCTAAAAATATGAATTTTTTTTAGGGGGATTTCATATGTATATAAGTCTTTTATTATTATTTTAATTAATATTATATGTTATACGATATGAAACTAAAAAGAAAAAAATGGCAGGATAATTTATATATATATCAACGGATAAAATAAAGATGTGGAAAACAAGACAAAGATTCTTTACAATGACACTGTAAACCAATTGAAAGGGATGTAGCGCAGCTTGGTAGCGCGTTTGTTTTGGGTACAAAATGTCACGGGTTCAAATCCTGTCATCCCTACCCCTAACTATTACTTATCTTATGAGCAGTAACAAGGGATCAATTGAGACCGATTAAAATTGGACATACATACTCTACTCAATAGCAATATATATATTCTATCAATATATATTATGAGAGTTCTATCTATATATTTCTATATATATAGATTATGATAGTATATGCATGCAAGATGAATTGGGGTCACATAAAATTATTTATGAAAATAAAGCGCTCTTAGTTCAGTTCGGTAGAACGCGGGTCTCCAAAACCCG